GGATTAAATATATGACTGGATTGCCCGATATTGTAATAATTGTTGATCAGCAAGAAGAATCTACAGCTCTTCGCGAATGTATGACTTTGGGCATTCCAACGATTTGTTTAATCGATACAAATTGTGACCCAGATCTAGCAGATATTTCGATTCCAGCAAATGATGACGCTATAGCTTCAATTCGATTAATTCTTAACAAATTAGTATTTGCTATTTGTGAGGGCCGTTCTAGCTATATACGAAATTCTTGATTAATAATAAGATAAGTAAATTCTTTTTGGAACTCCATAGAATAGATTTATTGAATCGGTTACTATTTCTGAATCGCACAAAAGAGATAAAAATAACCGAGGATATTATGTGATTAGTTGGTATTCAAAATATCCAATGCAAGTATGCAAATCGAAAACGAGATGGTTGAATCAAAATAATTCCTTTTAAAGTTCTATTTCTTTCAGAGGTTAATATGAATGTTTTATTATGTTCCATCAACACACTAAAAGAGTTATACGATCTATCCGGTGTGGAAGTAGGCCAACATTTCTATTGGCAAATAGGAAGTTTCCAAGTCCATGGCCAAGTACTTATTACTTCTTGGGTTGTAATTGCTATCTTATTAGGTTCAGCCATTATAGCTGTTCGTAATCCACAAACCATTCCGACTGACAGTCAGAATTTCTTTGAATATGTCCTTGAATTCATTCGAGACGTGAGCAAAACGCAGATTGGAGAAGAATATGGTCCGTGGGTTCCATTTATTGGAACTATGTTTTTATTCATTTTTGTTTCGAATTGGTCAGGAGCTCTTTTACCCTGGAAAATCATACAGTTACCTCATGGGGAGTTAGCCGCACCCACAAATGATATAAATACTACCGTTGCTTTAGCTTTACTCACGTCAGTAGCATATTTCTATGCGGGCCTTACAAAAAAGGGATTAAGTTATTTCGGTAAATACATTCAACCAACCCCAATCCTTTTGCCCATTAACATCTTAGAAGATTTCACAAAACCCTTATCGCTTAGTTTTCGACTTTTCGGAAATATATTAGCCGATGAATTAGTAGTTGTTGTTCTTGTTTCTTTAGTACCTTTAGTGGTTCCTATACCTGTCATGTTCCTTGGATTATTTACAAGTGGCATTCAAGCTCTTATTTTTGCAACCTTAGCTGCGGCTTATATAGGCGAATCCATGGAAGGTCATCATTAATTAGTTTTCGACATAGTCTTTTTTTTAGCTTAGCCTGGCGGCATGTCTGCATGTCTCAAAGTAATCCACTTAGACTTAACTTAGGGAAGAAAAATATACAAATAAGGTCGAAATCGAAATAAAGTATATACGATCTAGAGTAATAGTAAAAAGAATATTACGATATATATTAAGTTAAGGAATTGTAAAAAAAAGGAAAGAGATCTTTTAGATCTTTTTCCTCAAATTCCTGTTTGGTCGATTTATACCACCCCCCCAATGAATACTCCCTTTATATTATAATATTATAATATTATATTGTTTTGTTCATTCAATTCACCGATTGACCAAAAAAAATTAATAAATAAAAAATTACATGAACTTCGATCAATTCAACCCTGATGTTTCTATGCAATGATTAGGCCTAACGAATTTGTCAGTTAGATTGATTGTACCCATGTGGGATAATGATAAATACAAATAGAAGATAAGGGTTTACAAAAAAAAGGAGATTGAGAAAAAAGGGGGTTGGTTAGAGGGGGAAGGGGGGGGGTCGGACTAGATGTATGTAATCTAATCGTTATAAGACAATTCTTGTCTTGTGTATGTTTCGAAGAATTATTCTAGAATCCGACTGAATCTAAGATACGAATAGTTGGTTTACGTTATGGGGGAAAGACATGTATATGTGATATTCGATATTAACTAGGTATATATGAACTAAAGATATATCTAATTTGCCCTACTATTGTGAATTTAGATAGGGATTCCAATAGAAGTCCTTCCGTTTCGACTGTAATTTTTTTTTGATATTGAATGAATTTAAATCACGAAAAAGAACAAAGAATTCAAAAAAAAGGTTCGGAAAAAAAAAGAAAGAACTGGCCGAACAAAAGTCGTACGGATTAACAAAAATTACGTGGATAGGAAAATATCGAAGCAGTTCTGGTGCTTCAAGAATATTATTATTTCAATTCGGGGTTTTTAGTGACTTTGAATGGATAAATCTTAGCGATAGAATAAGTAAGTCATAATTCATTGGTTGATTGTATCATTAACTATTTCTTTATTTTTTTGCGAGGAATTTATCATGAATCCACTGATTTCTGCCGCTTCCGTTATTGCTGCTGGATTGGCTGTCGGGCTTGCTTCTATTGGACCTGGGGTTGGGCAAGGTACTGCTGCGGGCCAAGCTGTAGAAGGGATCGCCAGACAACCAGAAGCAGAGGGAAAAATACGAGGTACTTTATTGCTTAGTCTGGCTTTTATGGAAGCTTTAACAATTTATGGACTGGTTGTGGCATTAGCGCT